TCAGCAACAGAAGCCCAAGCTTATGGAATTGTTGATCTTGTAGCGGTGGTTGAGTGAAAAAAGCTCGGATTTATTTCGCGCAAATCCTCGATTTCCTATTTTAAATTTTTGCTGAATTTACTAGAAAATTAAATAGAAGTAATTCAAAATTATCAGGTTAGGATAGATCTAAACCAGCCCATTATTTATATGATATGATTCAACATGCCAACTATTAAACAACTTATTAGAAATACAAGACAGCCAATCAGAAATGTCACAAAATCCCCCGCGCTTCGGGGATGCCCTCAGCGCCGAGGAACATGTACTAGGGTGTATGTGCGACTCGTTCAGATCATGAGCTGGGATAAAAGAAATAAAACTTTTTCTAGTATCAATGATCAGTACCGGCGAATAGGATAGAATAGAAAAAGAAGTCCGTTCAATTCAGTAAAAAAAAAAAAAAAGAATATATCCATTCTATTGTGTATGAAATTTATGGTTTCCATTGGTGCAAATCCAATCACCTCACTTTAAGATGAGAAGCAATTCTCCATTGGTAGCAAATGGTTATCCATTAAGCGGAGGAAATCCTACTTAAAAATAAAAACATAAAACTTAGGCCCCCTCTTGCAAGAACGGACTAACAGGGTTAGCTACCCAGCCAACTTTCATAATTAAATACCGTTACTGTGTAAGTAGATCTAATCGTGAAAGACCTATTACTGGATAATTCATGGGTAGAGCCAAAGAATGTGAACTATACAAGTTACCAATAACATTGATTAAATGAAGTAAAGGCTCCGGTGTATAGAGAAAACCTCACCGTTTAAGAAGTAACCATATAAACGAAGGAAGCCGCTATTTCTTTATCCATTTATATTTTTTATTTATTATATTTTGATACCTAGTAAAATTAAATTTCTTATTTGTAAAATTAAATTTCTTATTTCGAAGTGAAATGTCTAGAAAAAATAAAAATAGTGGTCGGGAAGGTTATAGTAGCCAAAGTCATTGGAATTTTTAGTTTATACATTGGAAAAAAGCTTTGTTATTAATAGTCTAGGAAAGGGAAAAAGAATAACTGAAAGAAAGGAAATATATTAGTTATTCGTCAAAGTTTCATTTATTCAATGACCAGAATTAGACGGGGAAATATAGCTCGGAGACGTAGAACAAAAATTCGTTTATTTGCATCAAGCTTTCGAGGGGCTCATTCAAGACTTACTCGAACAATTACTCAACAGAAAATAAGAGCTTTGGTTTCGTCTCATCGGGATAGGGATAAGCAAAAGAGAAATTTTCGCCGTTTGTGGATCACTCGAATAAACGCAGTAATTCGTGAAATAGGGGTATCCTATAGTTATAGTAGATTAATACACGACCTATATAAGAAACAGGTGCTTCTTAATCGTAAAATACTTGCACAAATAGCTATATCAAATAAAAATTGTCTTTATATGATTTCCAATGAGATCATAAAAGAAGTAGATTGGAAAGAATCCACCGGAATAATTTAAACGGAGTTCCCGGAGAATGAACTCCGGGAGGGTAAAGTCAAAATGAATATGATAAAAAATTAGTAAAAATGAATGAACACACTCAAAAAAAATCTTTATTCTTACCCGATTCTTTTTTTTCTTACGACACGATAATTAAATCTGTATTTTTCATATTTTTCGAATAAAACATCAATCTACGGTTGAGTTCGGATTTTAATTTTTCTTCAAGTTAAGAAAGAGTAAGCCTATTTATTTCTGGCTCGAAGACCCGCAGTTCTGGTGGTCGACTCGGTTCTTTCAAACTGTTTTTCATTATTAAGAAAAGGTAATAAAGATAAAATACGAGCTTGTTTTATAGCAATAGTAATTAATCGTTGTTGTTTCAAGGTCAATCTATTCGCCCGTCTAGATAATATTTTTCCTTGTTCGCTAATAAATCGACTAATTAAACTCATGTTTCTATAATCAATTCGATCCCCCGATTGAATCGGGGGCAAACGCCTACGAAAAGATCGCTTGGATTTAAGAAAAGGTCGCTTGGATTTATCCATGGTTTGTTTAGTTTATTCCTTATCCCGAAAATCCTATTTTGGTCGGATCTAAAATGAATTAGAATAAATAGGATTAGGTTTGTTTATATTTAATTATGTTATATATATAATATTTAACTATGTTCTATATAGAATGTCATTTTTCCCCTTCCTTGGAAGGGTTACATACATGTGCTCGATTCGATCTATTTCTTTATCTCCCCATGAATCGTATGTTTGTAACAAAATGGACAGAATTTTCTCAATTCCAATCGATTAGGCGTGTTGTGACGATTCTTTTCAGTAATATATCTGGAAATACCCGTTGATACCTTATTAACACCGTTTCGAACACAACCGGTACATTCCAAAATAACCGTTATTCGGACATCTTTCCCTTTGGCCATGAACCCCCTTTTGATTTTTGATTTACTCAACTCTTCTATTTTCGATCCGAAACGAAGAAGAAAGGAAGGAAAAATAGAAGTTATTAACTTGAAATCCAATTATGAAAAATTTCGCTGCAATCAATATACTAAAAAAAATATAAAGATTTCTAAACTTTATTTCAAATCACAGTATTTCATTTACATTTAAGTACCTTGTATAAGAGTCTTGTCCTAGATCTAGACCCCACCCTGTTTATTCTACCCCCATCCCTATTTAATTTTTTAATTTAATAATTTATTTAATTCAAACTTGAACCCAAGTCTCGAAGCTGTTGAATACACCTTTTCTTTTTTTCTCTTTCCTCCCTCTTATTCTAAAAAGAAAAAGGGAAAAAAGAGAAAAAGGGGGCGAAGGATTAGTCACAAATATTTAATTGTATCTCGAATCTTCGTTATTTGGTACCGTGTCAATAACTAGAATCAAAAAAAGGGGAATGTCAACGCATCTGGGAAAAAACGATTAATCTCTATCAATAGACCTGCTAAAGATCCGAACCATAGAGTACTTAATACCGGTGCCACGGAAAGATATGTTTTTAGATCTCGCATTGAAAAATCTCCTTCCTTTTTTGTTGTAATCTAAAATGGTAATACATATATGATCAGATGCATATGCAGTTAAGAACCTTGTACACGGAATCCCTACTTAAAATTGAAATGTACAACTATCCGGTAAATAAAATTTTTTCTTAAAACATAAAAAAACGTCCCTTTCTTCCCGAGCATTCACGAAAACTACTCATTTATTTTTACGACAGGTTCCGTTCCGTATTTCATACGTATATAAGCCTTTTCTTTTACTATTATTATATGTTAAATGGGACCAAAAAGACGAAATGCCCATATAAATTGTATATATCAATGGAGGAAATAACGATGTGGAAAACAAGACAGGAATTCTATACAATGACACTGTAGACCAATTGGAGGGATGTAGCGCAGCTTGGTAGCGCGTTTGTTTTGGGTACAAAATGTCACAGGTTCAAATCCTGTCATCCCTACCTATTACTTCTCCGTTGAGCAGTAACGAGGGATTAATTAAGATCGATTCCAATTATATATATAATATAATATAATAATATATAATCGTTCATTAAATTGGGGTTAAAAAAAGTGTCTTTACAGTCTTCTCTTTTCTGATAAGAAAGCGCTCTTAGTTCAGTTCGGCAGAACGCGGGTCTCCAAAACCCGATGTCGTAGGTTCAAATCCTACAGAGCGTGATTTCGTCCTTATTTTTCTTAGGTCAAATTAGACTGAAAGAGCTTCACTAACTTGAACCGCAATCTGAATTTGACCTCCTTTGTATTAAAGAAAGTAGGAGGTCAATCAAAAAAAGCGATAGTAATTAATCAAAGGTCCGATTGATCACCACGTCTATATTGTAAATATGCAGTTACGAATAATCCAGCCAAAGTAACAGGAATTAGACCTAACACGATTCCAAATAGAAAAACTTCAATCATTGCAATTTATTTGAAAGGAGAAAAAGGAGGTAATATCTATACCTAAATATTAATCTGAATTACCATGAATCTCAATGACCAAATCCTATCGAAAGGTTTCTTTTTTTGAATTGTGCATTTAAAATACTAATTTCAGATAAGTCGTATCTTGCTCAGACCAATAAATAGAGCTGAGGTTACCGTTAAAGCCGCTAGTAGAAAACCAAAATAACTAGTTATAGTAGGCATGAAGGAGCTAAATGAAATATGTTATTTTTGTACATATATGTTTCTAAAAAAGCACTTACCTAAGTTTTCTTTTTCAAAAATAGGAGATAAGCAAAAATACCAATTGAATAATAATTTAAATTCAAAGTTTTTAATTCATCTATCATTATAGACGGTACTAACAAAGATAAAGCGACAGGCGTATAAAAACAAATTGATTCATCATCTACCACATCTACCCATCCCGCGATTCCAATCAACCGATTCATTGAGCAACTCTTGGGGGAAAACTTATATAAACTAATAAAAAGAACTGGGCCGTGTAACTTCACTCAAAAATTAAACTTTTTTAAAAATGATTACATTATGGAAGAATAGAAGAAAACTTTTTTTATTGTCTCGAATCCTATTTATATTTTAGAGCCAACGTAAACCTTATAAAAAAAAAATTACTTTAATAGGTTCATTCACTTAATATCTTGAATTAATGAAAAGAAAAACGTTATCACGCAATCACTCGAAAAAAGAAAATATTTATTTTGGTCCAACTAGGTTAGTAATTTATATTATCTTTTCTTTTTTACGTCCTAGATTTTATCTTTCCGTATTCTATTATAAAACCTCGCTCTTGTAGTTAGGTCAAGAAAGAATCTTTTGATCTCGATCTAATACAACAATGTATGCATCAAAAGGGTTGATTACAATTTTTTTATTCTTTTCTTTGTTCTCTTTCTTTCATCGAATACGATTTACTACTCTTTCTTATCTTACTTGTTACTGGACGACTAGCCAATTCCTTAAAATGATGAAAAGAGGATTCCAACAAAAGCCGCTTTTACAACTACGAACAGGTTATATCCCGAAACTAA